GTGAGCGTCATTTTAATAATGTAATAGATGTGATTTTTGGGGTAGAAAGCTTTTACTCGGGGTTCTCCTGTTTCCGGGGGGTTTGCAGGATGATAAGAACCTTAGGAGTTTAGGGGGGAGGGGGGGTTTACGCGAAAAAGCCGCCAGACCGGGGTGATCCTTAATGGTTGTGTTATGCTCCTGAGATATTTTAATGTAGTTTCCAGTAATGCCTTATTTCATTAATATTACTTGTTTCTTGCATGTATGTTCTCCCTTGTATTACATTTCGCGTTGCACTCTGAAATGCCAGATGAAAGGAAAACGGAAAAAAAAAACCTGACCCCTGTGGAGAGAACGCCCGGCATGGGGAGTTATCTCGCCATATGGACTCCACCATTAACTTATGCAAGCGTCGATGAAAGATTGTGGAATGATCCAATTAATGGACCTGAAGTAGGAACCAAATGCCAGGAATAATTCACTGTGTGAAACCCCCAAAATTATTGTCCCTCACCTTCAATAAGAGTATGCATTAAGAAATCAACTGATGGTCGGTTCTTACTACAGTAATTGTTTTAGTACATATAATGTATGGTGATATTACATATATGTACGTGTACATTTATGTATGGTTAACACCTATGTATGGTGATATTACATATATGTACATGTACATTTATGTATGGTTAACACCTATGTATGGTGATATTACATATATGTACATGTACATTTATGTATGGTTAACACCTATGTATGGTGATATTACATATATGTACATGTACATTTATGTATGGTTAACACCTATGTGTGGTGATATTACATATATGTCAAGAGGTAGTTTAGATAAGAATGCTGGCTTTGGGAGCCAGTGGTGGAGGTTAGAGTCCTTCTTTCTTGAGCAGTAGGGGGGATTTTAGCCCCCGGCGTCCGGTTTACAAGACCGGCGCTCTGAGCGCTGAGCTACTAATGCTTGGTTATTGAAGTGCCTTGTTTTCTAGCCAGCCTGCTATTGGCATTAGGACTAGGAATAGTGCGAAGTATAGTACAGAGGCAATTTGGCCAATGATGACATAGGGGTGTTCAACAGGCATGCCTCCGATTCAAGTGAGGATGGCAACGTCTGCGATTAGGGTTCAGAATAGGAGCTGTGTGATGGGACGGAAGGTGAGACTTCGTTGTTTTGAGGTGTGGAGGAATGGTACTACCATGAGGATGAGGATGGATGCAAGTAAAGCTAGGACGCCTCCTAGTTTGTTTGGGATGGATCGAAGGATGGCGTATGCAAATAGGAAGTACCACTCTGGTTTGATGTGGGCGGGAGTAACGAGGGGGTTGGCGGGGATGAAGTTGTCCGGGTCTCCTAGGTAGTTGGGTGAGAAGAGGGCTAAGGCCGTAAGTGCTGTGAGGAGAACAATGAATCCTACAAGGTCTTTGTACGAGAAATAGGGGTGGAAGGGGATTTTGTCTGTGTCGGAGTTGAGTCCGAGGGGGTTGTTTGAACCAGTTTCGTGGAGGAAGATGAGGTGGACGATGGTGGCGGCTGCAATGATGAATGGTAGTAGGAAGTGGAAGGCGAAGAATCGGGTAAGGGTGGCATGGTCGACTGAGAACCCGCCTCATACCCACTGAACTAGGGTATTGCCTACGTAGGGGACGGCGGAAAGCAGGTTTGTGATTACGGTGGCCCCTCAGAAGGATATTTGTCCTCATGGTAGGACGTAACCTACGAAGGCAGTGGCTATGACTAGGAAAAGAAGGATCACTCCAATGTTCCATGTTTCTTTGTGTAGGTAGGAACCGTAGTATAAGCCTCGTCCAATGTGGGCGTAAATGCAGATGAAGAAGAAAGAAGCTCCGTTTGCGTGAAGGTTGCGGATTAGTCAGCCGTAGTTAACGTCGCGACAAATGTGGGCCACGGACGAGAAGGCGGTGGCGATGTCGGAGGTGTAGTGTATTGCTAGGAATAGTCCTGTTAGGATTTGGGCAATCAGACAAAGGCCCAGAAGGGAGCCAAAGTTTCATCAGGCAGAGATGTTTGATGGGGTGGGGAGGTCAATGACTATGTCGTTTGCGATTTTTATTAGGGGGTGGGTTTTACGTAGGCTTGTCATTGGGCTCTTGTAGTTGAATAGACAACGGTGGTTTTTCACGCCACGGGTCTTGGTTGAAGTCCGGGTAAGAGCTATGACTTATATTATGTCCTTACTTTTGTTTGGCCTGGTGCTGGGATTAGTGGCAGTAGCTTCAAATCCGTCTCCTTATTTTGGTGCATTGAGTTTAGTAGTGGTTGCGGCTTTTGGGTGTGGTGTTTTGATTTGGCATGGGGGGGCGTTTTTGTCTTTAGTGTTGTTCTTGATTTATTTGGGGGGCATGTTAGTGGTGTTTGCTTATTCTGCGGCGTTAGCTGCGGAGCCCTACCCGGAGACGTTGGGGAGTTGGTCGGTGTTGGTTTGGATGTTGACCTATCTCGGTATTGTGGTTTTAGTCTATGTAATTTTATTAGGGTGGGGGGATGAATATACGTGACCGATTGTTGATGAGGCAGAGCCCTGCCTAGCGTCTCGGGGGGATGCAACGGGAGTTGCTTTTTTGTACTCGCATGGAGGAGGAATGTTGATAGTTGGAGGATGGGCCTTGTTATTGACCTTGTTCGTGGTGTTGGAGCTTACGCGGGGCTCATCCCGGGGCGCTCTTCGGGCTATCAGATAAGTAGGCAGAGGCAGGCTAGGGCCAGAGTGATGAGGAAGGAGGCCACGTAGGCTTTAATTAGGCCTCGTTGGGTATTGCTGACAAGGGAGGCAATGGGGGTGATTAGTTTGGTAATTGCTTTGGGGCCAATTTTTTCTAGTCAGGAGTTGTCAATAGTTTGGTTGGCGATGGACTGGCCGAAGAAGAGGCTTATTGCCGGGGGGAGACGATGTAGGATGGTTGGGAAGAAGCCTAGCAGGTTGGAGAAGTGGAAGGGGGAAAAATGGGAGAATGGGGGGCGTGTTTTTTTGCCTTTTTTGGAGGTTAAGCGGGCTAGTTCTAAGCCAATGAGAAGGCCTAAGAGGGTGATAATGAGAGCTGCTAGTTTTAGGTGGAGGGGCATAGATAGGATAGGGGTTTTTGTTGGTAGGGTATTTATAGTGATTAGTAGGCCGGCGAGGATGCTTCCTCAGGCTAGTCGTTTGAGGGGATTGATTACAGCAGGGTTATTTTCATTGATTGGAGGGAAGGGGTTGAATCGAGGGTGGCCTATTAGTACAAAGAATACGATTCGGAGACTGTAGACGGCTGTGAAGGAGGTAGCTAGTAGGGTGAGGGCGAGGGCTCAGGCGTTTAGGTGGGAGGTGTTGAGGGCTTCAATGATGGCGTCTTTGGAGAAGAAGCCGGCTAGGAAGGGGGTTCCTATGAGGGCGAGGCTCCCGACTGTGAGGCAGGAAGAGGTGAAGGGGGCTAAGTGGAGTATTCCTCCTATCTTTCGGATGTCTTGTTCGTCGTTTAGGCTGTGGATGAGGGATCCGGCGCATAGGAATAGTATTGCTTTAAAGAATGCGTGGGTGCAAATGTGTAGAAAGGCGAGTTGGGGTTGGTTGAGGCCAATGGCTACTATTATTAGGCCAAGTTGGCTTGAGGTTGAGAAAGCAATGATCTTTTTGATGTCATTTTGGGTGAGGGCGCAGGTGGCGGCAAATAGTGTGGTTAAGGCTCCTAGGCAGAGGCATAGGGTCAAGGCTGTTTGATTGTTTTCTATCAGAGGGTTTATTCGGATAAGCAGGAAGATACCAGCTACAACCATAGTGCTGGAGTGCAGTAAGGCGGAGACAGGGGTTGGGCCTTCTATGGCAGCGGGGAGCCAAGGGTGGAGTCCAAATTGTGCGGATTTCCCAGTTGCGGCCAGGATTAGGCCAATGAGGGGGGGTGTTAGGCTGATATCTTTTGACGAGGAGAAGATTTGTGGTATTTCTCAGGAGTTGAGGTGCACTACTATTCAGGCTATGGTGAATATTAGACCGATGTCTCCGATACGGTTGTATAAGATGGCTTGTAGGGAGGCCGTGTTGGCGTCTGCTCGTGCGTGTCATCAGCCGATTAGTAAGAAGGATATAATTCCTACGCCTTCCCATCCGATGAATAGCTGGAATATGTTGTTGGCGGTGACGAGGATGATTATTGCGATGAGGAATATTAGTAGGTATTTGAAGAAGCGATTTATGGATGGGTCGGAGTGCATGTATCAGGTTGCGAATTCCAGGATGGATCAGGTTACGTAGAGGGCTACTGGTGTGAAAACAATGGAGTAGAAGTCGAATTTAAAGCTGATGTTAATGTCAAATGTGTGTGTGTTTGTTCAGTTTCAATTTGTAATTACGGTCTCAGCTTCTTCGTTTAGGAATAGGAATAGTGGGAAGAGGCTAACGAAGAAGGCTAGTTTAACTGCTGTTTTGGCTTGTTTTGATGCTCAGTGGGGACTTTGGGCTTTGGGGAAGAGTGTGAGGAGGAGTGGGAGGGTGAGGAGCGTGAAAATGATAAGCAGGCTTGTAGTCATGATGAGGGATGTCATTGTATGCATAGCTTTCACTTGGAGTTGCACCAAGAGTTTTTGGTTCCTAAGACCAATGGATGGGCTATTATCCTTTAAAAGCTTGGGCGAGGGAGCTCTGGGGTTTAACCAAAGGGGTGAAGATTAGCAGTCTTCATTGCGGCGGGCCTCTCTCGGTGGGTAAGAGGGTTTCAACTTCTGTTTTTAGAATCACAATCTAATGTTTTGGTTAAACTATACCTACAGATTATTTGGCCTCAGATTAGCTCTGGTTTGAGGATTAGGAGGAGTAGGGGGAGGAGATGGAGGGCAATTAAGAGATGTTCTCGGGTGTGGGAGGGTTCGAGTGCCAGGATGTGATTTGGTAGTGGGCCTCGTTGAGTTATAAGGAATATATATAGTGAGTAGCTAGCTGTGATTAGTGTCCCTAGGCCTGTTAAGGCAATGGTTCATCAGGATCAGTTGAGCAGGGAGGTAAGGATTATCAATTCTCCCATGAGGTTGGGTAGTGGGGGGAGTGCTAGGTTGGCGAGACTAGCGATGAACCATCAGGTTGTTATAAGGGGTAGGGCTGTTTGCAGCCCTCGTGCGAGTAGTATGGTTCGGCTGTGTGTGCGTTCGTAGTTGGTGTTGGCTAGACAGAATAGGGCGGAGGAGGTAAGTCCGTGGGCAATCATTAGGATTAGAGCTCCAGTGAATCCTCAGGGGGTTTGAATTAGAATGCCTCCAATTACTAGGCCCATGTGGCTTACAGATGAGTAGGCGATGAGGGATTTTAGGTCTGTTTGGCGTATGCAGATCGTTCCTGTTATAATAATACCTCATAGGGCGAGGATGATGAAGGGGTAGCTAAGTTCTTTGGTAAGGGGCTCGAGTGATACTAGAATTCGTATTATTCCATATCCTCCGAGTTTTAAGAGTACGGCGGCCAGGACTATAGAGCCTGCAACGGGGGCTTCTACGTGGGCTTTTGGGAGTCAAAGGTGGACTCCGTATAGTGGTATTTTGACTAAAAATGCTAGGATGCAGCCTGTTCATCAAATTTTGCCTGCGTAGGTGGATAGTTGAAGGGGGGTGGAGTGGGGGAGTGTGAGCAGGGAAAGGGACCCGTTAGTGTTTTGTAGTAGGAGGAGGGCGATTAGGAGGGGGAGGGAGCCTGCTAGGGTATAAAATAGAAAGTAAGTGCCTGCGTTTAAGCGTTCTGTTTGGTTTCCTCAGCGCGTGATTAGGATTAAAGTGGGGATTAAGGTTGCTTCGAATATTACGTAGAACATGATCATCTCCGTGGCAGCGAAGGCTATAATTAGGAAGAGCTGCAGGGAGGCGAGTAAAGAGATGTATATTCGTTGGCGGTTGAGAGGTTCGGGGGTTATATGGTTTTGGCTGGCCAGAATTATTAGGGGGAGGAGCCAGCAAGAGAGGACGAGGAGGGGGGTTGAGAGGGGATCAGTTGCTATGTAAGGGTTGAGGAAGTGTCATCCTGTTTCGGTTGAATTGTTTAGTCAGGAGAGGCTGAGTAGTGCGATTATTAGGCTGTGAAGTAGGGAAGTGGGCCATAATCATTTGGCAGGGGCAAGCCAGGCTGTGGGGAATAGCATTATTGTTGGAACAAGGATTTTTAACACTGAAGGAGATTTAGGCTTTGGAGGTGGTCGGAGCCGTGTGTTCGTGCGGTGGCTACTATAAGGGCGAGGCCAATGCTTGCTTCACAGGCTGAGAATGCCAGGAGTAGTATTGGAGCGGGGGAGAAGCTAATAGAGGAGAGTTGCAGGGTCCATAGGGAGAGGGCAATAAATAGTGACAGCATCATGCCTTCAAGACATAGAAGGGCGGAGAGTAGGTGGGTTCGGTGGAAGGCTAAGCCAGATAGTCCTAGTAGAAAGGCTGATGAGAATGTGAGTTGGATGGGGGTCATTAGGTTAATTATGGACTTTAACCATAAGTTTTTGAGCCGAAATCAAATGTTTTGCTTAAACTAATTACCTATTCTGCTCATTCTAGGCCTCCTTGAAGTCATTCATAGACTAGTCCAAGTGTGAGGAGGATTAGAAGTGCTGTTGTCCAAAGGAGGGTGAGTATTGGTGATGAGAGCTGATCTCCTCAGGGGAGGGGAAGAAGGAGGGCAATTTCTAGGTCGAAGAGCAGGAAGAGGATTGCAACTAGGAAGAAGCGGAGGGAGAAAGGAAGGCGTGCTGATCCGAGAGGGTCGAAGCCGCATTCGTAGGGGGAGAGTTTTTGGTAGTCGGGGGTTATCAGGGGGAGTCAGAAAGAGACAGTGGCTAGGACTAGGGAGAGGATGGCGGCAATAAGGAGGGTTATTAATAGCAAGTTCATTATCTTTTCTTGGAGTTTAACCAAGACTGGGTGATTGGAAGTCACATGTACTGATTTGATACTAAAAAGATTAGGAGCCTCATCAATAGATTGAGATGTAAAGGAATAATCAGACGACATCTACGAAGTGTCAATATCAAGCAGCTGCTTCAAATCCGAAATGGTGTTCGGATGTGAAGTGGTAGTGGATTTGACGGATGAGGCATACGGCTAGAAAGGTGGAGCCAATGATCACATGGAGTCCGTGGAAGCCTGTGGCAACGAAGAAGGTCGAACCGTAGACTCCATCTGCGATTGTGAATGGGGCTTCGTAGTATTCTATTGCTTGTAGGAAGGTGAAGTAGAATCCTAGTAGGATTGTAAGGGTTAGAGAGTGGATTGCTTGTTTTCGTTCGCCCGCTATAATACTATGGTGGGCTCAGGTCACGGTGACTCCGGATGCTAGGAGGACGGCTGTATTTAGGAGTGGGACTTCAAATGGGTTGAGGGGGGTGATGCCTGTGGGGGGTCAGCAGCCTCCGATTTCTGGAGATGGGGCGAGGCTTGAGTGGTAGAAGGCTCAGAAAAATCCTAGGAAGAAGAATACTTCGGAGGTGATAAAGAGGATCATGCCATATCGGAGGCCTTTTTGAACAGGGGGTGTATGGTGGCCTTGGAAGGTGCTTTCTCGTACAATGTCTCGTCATCACTGATATATCGTGAGTAGGAGGAGGATCAGGCCCAGGGTCATTAAGAGCAGGGAGTTAAAATGGAATCATATGGCTAATCCGGATGTGAGGAGAAGGGCGGCAACTGCCCCTGTCAGGGGCCATGGGCTTGGGTCTACTATGTGATATGCGTGTGCTTGATGTGCCATTAAATGTTTTCTTGTAGGTAGAGGCTAAGCAATAGAACGAAGACGTAAGCTTGGATCATTGCGACGGCCACTTCCAGTAGGGTAAGGAGAAATAGGAGGATTGCTGTGAGGGTTGCTACAGTGGGTATGGTGGGGAGCAGGGTGAATGCAGCTGTGGCGATTAGTTGTATTAGTAGGTGGCCTGCTGTGAGATTAGCGGTTAGTCGGACACCAAGGGCCACAGGGCGAATGAAGAGGCTGGCAGTTTCGATGAGAATTAGGGCCGGGATTAATGGAACGGGGGTGCCTTCTGGGAGGAGGTGGCCTAGGGCAGCGGTAGGGTTTTCTCGCAGGCCAATAATGACTGTTGCTAGTCAGAGGGGTACGGCTAGGGCTATGTTTAAGGAGAGTTGAGTGGTAGGGGTAAATGTGTATGGGAGGAGGCCTAGTATGTTGATGGAGATTAGGAACACTATTAGGGATGCGAATATAAGGGCTCACTTGTGTCCTTTTATGTTAAGTGGGAGGAGAAGTTGTTGTGTGAATCGACTGATAGATCAACCTTGTAGGGTCAAGAGGCGGTTGTTTGTGTATCGGAAGGATGGTGTTGGGTATAGGATTCAGGGAAGAAGAAGGGCGATTGTAATCAGGGGAATGCCGAAGAGAGTAGGGCTGAGGAATTGGTCAAAAAAGCTTAATATCATGGTCAGGCTCAGGGGTTAGTTTTTAGGGTTTGGGTGCTCTGGGAGGCGAGTTCGTTTGGGAAGGTGTGTGCTATAATTTTTGGTGGGAGGATGGTGAGAAAGATGGTCCAGGAGAGCAGTATGATGGTGAATCATGGTGAGGGGTTAAGTTGAGGCATGTCACTAAGGGTGCTAGGGAAACACCGAACTTTAGCTTGAAGGGCTAACGCAATCTCCGTTATTGACTTCTTAGTGGAGTGTTTTCGGGCATTTGTGTGGGTGTTTTGAAGTGTTTTGTAGTGCGGCTTCCATAATAACTGGTGTTGGACTATGGCAGGAGCTATAGCTTTTTGGGGGTCTTTTATAGTATGTTGTGGGCTGGCAGAATTAAGGTTTATTTTTGGGGGGGGGGGGGCGTGTTTTGAGGTGAGGTGGGCCACTAAGGGTGTTTGGGAGACACCGGACTTTAGCTTAAAGGGCTAACGCTATGCCCGTGTTAGCTTCTCAGTGAAATGTCTTCAAGCATTAATGAGGATCAATCTTCAAAGTTTTCTAGTATCAGGGCTTCGACGACAATAGGCATAAAGCTGTGATTGGCGCCGCAGATTTCAGAGCATTGACCATAGTATACTCCGGGCCGGCTCGCAGTGAAGTTTACTTGGTTTAGGCGTCCGGGGACGGCGTCTATTTTGACCCCTAGGGCTGGGACAGCCCATGAGTGGAGGACGTCTTCTGCTGAGACTACGACTCGAATAGATGAGTCAAAAGGGACTACTATTCGGTGGTCGGCTTCTAGGAGGCGGAATTGACCAGGCATTAGGTCTTGGGTGGGGATTATGTATGAGTCAAAGCTTAGGTCTTTAAAATCGGTGTATTCATAGCTTCAGTATCATTGGTGTCCAATGGCTTTGACGGTTACGTGTGGGTAATTTATTTCTTCTATTGTGTAGAGGATATATAGGGAGGGGAGGGCAATGAAGGCAAGGACTGCAGCGGGCAAGACGGTTCAAATGATCTCTACTGTTTGAGAATCTAGGAGGCACATGTTGGTCAACTTGGTGGATGCTATAGCGACAATAATATAAAGTACTAATGTGCTGATGATAAATACGATTATTAGGGCATTGTCGTGGAAGTGTACAAGATCTTCTGTGGGTTGTGTAGCTGCATCTTGGAGTCCTAGTTGGAAAGTACGGGCCATTAGGGGCAAGATACGTGGGGGTTCCACCCACAATTCTGCCTTGACAAGGCAGTGTAATTTATTACTAGTATCTTATAAAGAAGGTGGCAGAGTGGCTTATGTGACTGGCTTGAAACCAGTTTATGGGGGTTCGATTCCTCCCTTTCTTGGTATGGGGACTGGACTTGAACGAAAGCGGGCTCCTCGAATGTGTGGTAGGGGGGAGGGCACCCGTGGAGTCATTCTACGTTTGTAGAAGTTAGTTCAACTGATATAACTTCACGCTTGGCAGCGAATGCTTCTCAGAGGATATAAAGGAATATGATAACTGCGACTAGTGAGACTAGGGAGCCAAAGGATGAGACAGTGTTTCATAGTGTGTAGGCGTCTGGATAGTCTGAATACCGTCGTGGTATTCCGGCAAGTCCTAGGAAGTGTTGGGGGAAGAAGGTTAAATTAACGCCTGCAAATATTACTCCAAAATGCAGTTTTGTCCAAGTGCTGTGAAGGGTGTAGCCCGAGAAGAGTGGGAATCAATGTACGAAAGCTGCTATAATGGCAAAGACAGCCCCTATTGAGAGGACGTAGTGGAAGTGGGCTACTACATAGTAGGTGTCGTGTAGGACTACGTCTAGGGAAGAATTGGCTAGAATAATGCCAGTTAGTCCGCCTACGGTGAAGAGGAAGATAAAGCCCAGGGCTCAGAGTATGGGGGCGTCTCATTTGATAGAGCCGCCGTGAAGAGTGGCTAGTCAGCTAAATACTTTTACGCCAGTTGGGATGGCGATGATCATTGTAGCGGATGTGAAGTAGGCCCGAGTGTCAACATCTATTCCTACTGTAAACATGTGGTGTGCTCAGACGATGAAGCCTAGTAGACCGATGGCTATTATGGCTCAAACCATGCCCATGTAGCCGAAGGGTTCTTTTTTACCGGCGTAATAAGTGACGATGTGTGAGATTATTCCAAATCCAGGAAGAATTAAAATGTACACTTCTGGGTGTCCGAAGAATCAGAATAAGTGCTGGTAGAGGATGGGATCACCTCCGCCTGCGGGGTCGAAGAAGGTGGTGTTTAGGTTTCGGTCCGTAAGGAGCATTGTAATGCCTGCTGCGAGGACGGGTAGGGATAAAAGAAGAAGGATGGCGGTGATTAGAACGGCCCATACGAAGAGAGGGGTTTGGTACTGGGAGATAGCAGGGGGTTTTATGTTAATGATTGTGGTGATGAAGTTAATAGCGCCTAGGATTGATGAAACACCTGCTAGGTGGAGGGAGAAGATGGTGAGGTCGACGGATGCGCCTGCGTGGGCTAGGTTGCCTGCTAGCGGAGGATAGACGGTTCAGCCTGTGCCGGCCCCCGCTTCTACGCCGGAAGAAGCTAGGAGAAGAAGGAAGGAGGGGGGCAATAGTCAGAAACTTATATTGTTTATTCGAGGGAATGCTATGTCAGGGGCCCCAATTATAAGAGGGATTAGTCAGTTTCCAAACCCGCCGATCATGACTGGTATTACTATAAAGAAGATTATTACAAATGCATGGGCTGTGACGATCACATTGTAAATCTGATCGTCGCCTAGGAGCGCTCCCGGTTGGCAGAGTTCAGCCCGAATGAGGAGACTTAGGGCGGTCCCCACTATTCCAGCTCAGGCACCGAATACTAGATACAGGGTGCCAATGTCTTTATGGTTGGTTGAGAAAAATCAGCGTGTGATTGCCACAGGTAGGATGGCTGAGTGTTAAGCGGTGGATTGTAGCCCCACGCACAGAGGTTAAATCCCTCTTTCTACCAAGCCCTGGGGTGTTACATGTTAGATTGCAAATCTAAAGAGGCAGATTGACGTCTGCCGGGGCTTTCCCCGCCTTTTGTTTGAACAGGCGGGGAAAGGTAGATAGATGCTCGCTGGTTTGAGCGCTTAGCTGTTAACTAAGAGTTTGTAGGATCAAGGCCTGCCTATCTAGGGAAGGCTTTAGCTTAGTTAAAGTGTCTGTTTTGCATGCAGGAGATGTGGGGTAATATCCCGCAAGTCTTATCAGGGACTGGGGGAGTTTCACCCTCGCTGAGAGCTTTGAAGGCTCTAGGTCTGGTACTAACCTAAGTCTCTTAGGGGGTGAGGAGTGCTATAACTCCGGGGGTAAGAGGGAGGAGGAGGATTGACGAGGAAGTTATGGTGGCAGTTGCTATGGTTAGTTGGGTTGTTTGGGTGCGTCAGGGGAGGGCTCCTGTTAGGGTGTTTGGGGCGGTGGTTAGGGTGACGGCATAGGAGAGGCGAAGGTAGAAGTAGAGGCTTAGTAGGGCACTGAGGGCAGTTAGGGTGGCGACTGTGGCAAGGCCTTGTTTTGTCAGTTCTTGTAGGATAAGTCATTTTGGCATGAAGCCGGTTAGTGGAGGGAGGCCTCCTAGTGATAGGAGGAGGAGGGGTGTGAGGGAGGTGAGGATGGGGGCTTTTGCTCAAGATGTGGCTAGGGAATTAATTGATGTGGTTTTGTTAAGGATAAAGATGAGGAAGATGGAGGAGGTTATGGTGATGTAGAGGGTGAGGGTGAGGAGGGTGAGAGTAGGTGAGAATTGAAGAATTAAAATTATTCAGCCTAGGTGGGCAATGGAGGAGTATGCCAGGATTTTTCGTAGTTGGGTTTGGTTGAGGCCTCCTCATCCTCCGACGAGGGCAGATAGGACCCCTAAGAGGGTTAGAAGGGTGGGGTTGTTTGGTTGGAGTTGAAGAAGGAGGGCGAAGGGTGCAAGTTTTTGTCATGTGGAGAGTACAAGGCCTGTTGTTAGGCTGAGTCCTTGTAGGACTTCTGGCAATCAGGTGTGTAAGGGGGCTAACCCAATTTTTAGGGCTAAAGCGATAATGATCATTGTGGAGGGGATGGGGTGGGTTGTTTGTTGTAGTTCTCATTGTCCAGTTAGTCATGCATTGGTTGTGCTTGCGAATAGGAGTATTGCGGCTGCTGTGGCTTGTGTGAGGAAATATTTGGTTGTGGCTTCTACCGCTCGTGGGTGGTGGTGTTGGGCTATGAGGGGGATAATGGCGAGGGTATTGATTTCTAATCCTATTCAGGCAATAAGCCAGTGTGAACTGGTTGCGGTGATGGTGGTGCCTAGGAATAGGCCAAAAAATAAGGAGGTTGTGATGTAGGGGCTCATTAGTAAAGGAAGGGGTTTAACCTACATCTTCAGGGTATGGGCCTGAAAGCTTATATTAGCTGACTTTACTAGAAAGTGGTGTAGTGGAAGCACTGAGAGTTTTGATCTCTCCGGGTTGGGTTCGAGGCCCTTCTTTCTAAGGAGCTGGGGGGAATTTAACCCCCATGATTCACTCTATCAAAGTGGCCCTTTGTTTCAGGCACAGCTCCTGGTTATGTTTGAGGCGGAAGGCCTGCAAATGTGATTGGGAGCGCTAGGTGTCAAATGACAAGGGCTAGTGTTAGTGGTAGGAAGTTTTTTCAGATTAGGTGTATCAGCTGGTCGTAGCGGAATCGAGGATAGGAGGCCCGGACTCATAGGAAGACGAGTGATAAGAGGGCTGCTTTGGTTATCAGGTTAAAAGTGGTTAGTTCTGGGAGTGTGGGAGCGAGGGAGGCTCCTAAGAACAGGCTGGCGGAGAGGGTATTTATAAATAGGATGTTGGCGTATTCTGCGAGAAAAAATAAGGCGAATGGGCCTCCTGCATATTCTACGTTAAATCCTGAGACTAGTTCTGATTCACCTTCGGTCAGGTCGAATGGGGCTCGGTTTGTTTCAGCTAGGGTGGAGATGTATCATATTGCTGCGAGGGGTCATGCTGGGACAATAAGTCAGATGCCTTCTTGGGCAGTGTTAAAAGTTTGGAGGGAGAAGTTTCCTGTAAAAATAATAAGGGAAAGCAGGATTAGGCCCAGGCTTACTTCGTAAGAAACTGTTTGTGCAACGGCTCGTAGTGCCCCAATTAGGGCATATTTTGAGTTTGAGGCTCAGCCGGAGCCAAGGATTGAGTATACTGCGAGGCTGGAAAGGGCCAGGATGAATAAGATGGTTAGGTTTAGGTCGAGGATTGGGTATGGAAGTGGCATTGGGGCTCATAGTATTATAGCTAGTGTGAGGGCTAGTATGGGTGCGAGGATGAAAAGGAAGGGAGATGCGGTTGAGGGCCGAATTGGTTCCTTAATGAATAGTTTTACTCCGTCTGCGATTGGTTGGAGGAGGCCGTAGGGGCCTACGATGTTTGGGCCTTTTCGTAGTTGTATATATCCGAGGACTTTTCGTTCAATAAGAGTCAGGAAGGCAACGGCTAGTAAGACTGGTACAATAAAGGCAAGAGGGTTGAGGATGTGGGTGGTTAGTATTGTGATCATAGTTAGGGAGAGGAGTTGAACCTCTGTCCAAAGGGCTTAGGCCTTTTGCATTTACCGGGCTCTGCCACCCTAACGTGGTGTGTCATGTTCTTTGACTGCTTTGTGTGCTCTCTTATCTGTTTTAGTTTGGTTCAATAGGTGAGAGAGGGGCATGTTTTTAGCAGGGGCCTCTTCTTTCCGGTCCTTTCGTACTAGGAAAGGGCACTTCATAGATAGAAACTGACCTGGATTGCTCCGGTCTGAACTCAGATCACGTAGGACTTTAATCGTTGAACAAACGAACCCTTAATAGCGGCTGCACCATTAGGATGTCCTGATCCAACATCGAGGTCGTAAACCCTCTTGTCGATATGGACTCTAAAAGAGGATTGCGCTGTTATCCCTAGGGTAACTCGGTTCGTTGATCGGTTGAGCCGGATCATGGTTAGTCAGAGGTTCTGTTTATTAGAGTGGTTATTCTTGGTTTAAAAAAGGGTGTTTTTATTCTACATGGGGGTTGCTTGTTACCCCGCGGTCGCCCCAACCAAAGACATTTGAACAGGGCTTATTTAGTTTGTTTTTTTGTTTTAAGGTGATTGACATGAGCTGTTTTATGTCTGAAGCTCCATAGGGTCTTCTCGTCTTATGTCTTTATGCCCGCCTCTGCACGGGGAGGTCAATTTCATTGACTTGAGAAAGGAGACAGTTAAGCCCTCGTTGTGCCATTCATACGGGTCCCCATTTAAGAGACAAGTGATTGCGCTACCTTCGCACGGTCAAAATACCGCGGCCGTTAAACATATAGTCACAGGGCAGGCGAGGCTTCTTATTCGTTGTTTTTGCAAGAAGCGATGTTTTTGGTAAACAGGCGAGGCTTGGGAGTTTGCCGAGTTCCTTCTTTTTCTTTAAGTCTTTCCGATTGGGCACACCAGTGTGGGGTTAACGGTGGGGCAGTGAGTGTTCTTCTGGTTGTTTTGTTTGGTATTCATTACCCTCTTTGGTTGGGTCCGTTGTATTTCGGCGGGGGTTCGTTCCGATGTACACTTGTGCTTGGAGGGGGTCGTTGGGCCCCTTATTACTCATATTAGCATGGTCTCTTCTATGGGGGCATAGAAAGGCCCGGTATATAACAGGGGTTAGGATGTAGTATCGGTATTGATGGCGTAGGTATGTTTGAGCTTTAACGCTTTCGGTAGGGTGGCTGCTTTTAGGCCCACCTGAACATGTGGCCTTAGTTATTATGATCCTTATTCTCCTGAAAAAGTTGTTTCTTTAATCAAAGGGGCTGTTCCCCCTTTGATTAACTTTTTAGACTTCTCAGGGTCGGTTTGGTTTTTAAAAGGTGAGTTAAGAAGTCGAAAAGCTGAGCTCAGACTCAGTTCTCGGGCAACCAGCTATAACTGGACTCGGTAGGTTTGTCACCTCTACTCGAAGCTCTTCCCACTCTTTTGCCACAGAGACGGGTGTGCCCTATAAAGGCTGTCTTGGAGTAGCTCGTCCAGTTTCGGGGAGTTAGACTATAGTGCTCTTTGCCTAAAGTTTTCTAGCTAAATCATGATGCAAAAGGTACGAGGTTTAATCTCTGCTTTTTCTTACTTTGCTGGGTTGTTTCATTTCTTTTTCAGCGTTCCCTTGCGGTACTTTGTCTATAGCTCTGGGGCCCTTTTCTGTCGCCCGTACTTGGGGGGAAAAATGGTTTGTTTCGTTGGTAAGGAGTGTCTTAGGGGGTATTGATAGTTGTTTTTTGTGTTTAGGGTGGGGGCTAGCTGTTAGGTGTCAGGGTAATCCGGTTTGCACGGATGTCTTCTCGGTGTAAGGGAGGTGCTCTTCTAGGCTAAGCTATACTCTGATTTTTCCAAGCACACCTTCCGGTACGCTTACCATGTTACGACTTGCCTCCCCTTGGTGGGTAATATGTGTATATATTGTTGGTGAGTTGTATTAAGGGAGAGTGACGGGCGGTGTGTGCGCGCTTCATAGCCGGTTTCAGTAAGACACTCTGCTTCCTACTTACTGCTAAATCCTCCTTCAGATACGTGTTTCAACGTGTCGTCCGTAATTCTCTGGGTAGAGAATGTAGCCCATTTCTTCCCCCTTCATATGCTACACCTCGACCTGACGTCTTGGGCTGTGCCAATTTTGCTCACTACTAGTCCTTCACAGGGTAGGCTGGCGACGGTGGTATATAGGCGGATAAAACAAGAAGGGGTGAGGTTTAACGGGGGTTATCGGTTCTAGAACAGGCTCCTCTAGATGGCTTTAAAGCACCGCCAAGTCCTTTGGGTTTTAAGCTAGCGCTCGTAGTACCCGGGCGGATGGGGGTTGTAGGGGTATCATTGTTTAGGGCCAGGCATAGTGGGGTATCTAATCCCAGTTTGTGCCCTGGCTTTCGTGGGTTCAAATTTGGTGAGGCCACTTTCGTTGTTGTTCTTCCTATCCTCGGGAGCGTACAACAGCCTTGAGGATGTTCGACCTCAGTTTTGTGTTTGATGTTTTAACCACTCTTTATGCCGGGGGCTAACAACTTGGGCCTCTCGTATAACCGCGGTGGCTGGCACGAGTTTTACCGGCCCTCTGAGCCGTGACTAAGTCAAGTTTTCACTTATGGCTTAATGTTTATCACTGCTGGGTTCCCTTGGGGGTGTGGCTAAGCAAGGTGTCGTGGGCTGCTGTGGGCGTGCCTGATACCAGCTCCTAACACTCAAACAGGGTGCGTAGGGCATTCTCACTGGGGCGCAGATACTTGCATGTGTAAGTTTGGCTAGAGCTGTTAGTAAAGTCAGGACCAAGCCTTTGTGCTTGTGGGACTTTCTAGGGTCCATCTTAACATCTTCAGTGTTATGCTTTTATTAAGCTACGCTAGC